TCGATCAACCACCATCTACATCGACTTCGGAGATCCCTCTTGAAATATTTTTCAAATACAACAAGAGTTCGGTATCTTCCCCCGAATTAGTGAATTAGGCAGGATTTTTTTTTTTTTTCACATTTTTTTACATAATAACAAACAATAATTTTCATAAATTTCATCGTAAATGTGAAATACTTAACTTATAGAGACAAATAAAAGTTTTATACAAATCAAAATGTGGGGGAGATAAAAAAGATGCAAGGTCGTTTGTCTGCTTGGCTAGCCAAACATGGGTTAGTTCATAGATCTTTGGGCTTCGACTACCAAGGAATAGAGACTTTACAAATAAAGCCTGGGGATTGGCATTCCATTGCTGTCATTTTATATGTATATGGTTACAATTATTTACGTTCCCAATGTGCCTATGATGTAGCACCGGGCGGACTGTTAGCTAGTGTGTATCATCTTACGAGAATAGCTTATGGTATAGATCAACCAGAAGAGGTATGTATAAAAGTATTTGCCCCAAGGTGGAATCCTAGAATTCCGTCTGTTTTCTGGGTTTGGAAAAGTGCGGATTTTCAAGAAAGGGAATCTTATGATATGTTGGGAATCTTTTATGATAATCATCCACGTCTGAAACGTATCTTAATGCCCGAAAGTTGGATAGGATGGCCCTTACGTAAGGATTATATTGCCCCGAATTTTTATGAAATACAGGATGCTCATTAAATCATTAAATATAAATAATAAAATTAAATATAAATAATAAAATAAGAAACTAATTTTCACTTCTACAACTCCAGGTATTCAAATAATGTTTGTACGTTCTCTTATAGACCAAAGAGCGTAATGGAAGTCTCATTCGCATTCTATTCTAAATGGGCTAAATAAAACGAAATAAAATATAAATCAAATACAAATAAATAATACAAAATAAATAGAATAAAAAAAAAATTGTTTCTATTCAAATAAATAAATATATAATATATAAAAATAGAAACAATAAAAAATAGAAATAAAAAGGATAAATAAAAAAAAAAAACAAGACAATTAAAAAAATACAATTAGTATTAGGATGACCCAAAAGAGTTTCGCATCATGAACTATGTACCACGCACAAACCTTAAATGAGTTCGACAAAGTCACATAGGAGGAAATGAAGAAATAGAATATGAAAAGAAAAGACAACGAAATGAGAGGAGGGCTTGGATTTTATTTGTACTGTATCTGAAATGAATCTTGGTTATTCCCACCTTTCAACTCCGCGAGACTATACCTTTGAGTCTTTCAACCAATTAATTTAACCTTTCTATTTTAATATGTATGAAGTATTAAATATCTAAAGTATTAACATTGTTTTTGAACGGTAAGAGGCACCGTATGAACAAATAAAAAAGAAAAGGAAGTAAAATCTAATTTTTTTTTTATTTTACAGATTTTATAGACATACTCTTTACTCATCTATTCTATAATTCTAGCATCTATTCTATAATTCTGGAAAGGGTATATTCTCAGACACCTAGATAGATAAGTATCTATTATGATATAGACTAGTAATGAATATGTATGTTGACCCATATCAATTCATTTGTAAAACGGATACTCATACAAATAAATCATGTGCCAGGAACCAGATTTGAACTGGTGACACGAGGATTTTCAGTCCTCTGCTCTACCAGCTGAGCTATCCCGACCATTATCCGTGCATCGTCCTTATTTTAATAGATAACTTGAGTTTATGTCAATTAAAAAGACAAAAAAAGTCTTACAAAGCTTTATCCAGACCTTGTAATTTCTTGGATCTTCAAAAAGAAAACTTTATAAGTTTTAATACAGTACAAGAAATGATATGTATTGTTAATCATTCAAATTGGAAGTGGGGATACCTTCCTCAAAGATGTTCATTTGTACGCGTATCATATATATCACAAATATTGTAATAAGAAAAAAAAAAATTTCCACAATCAGATCCATTTGTAAAAGAGTAGAATGATTGAAAAACATAACGAATTTTAAACCGCTAACGAAATGAAAAGAGCGGATCGGATAAATAATTGGGGAATCAAACGGGCCTTTTTGGGGATAGAGGGACTCGAACCCTCACGATTTCTAAAGTCGACGGATTTTCCTCTTCCTATAAATTTCATTCTTGTCGGTATTGACGTGTGGAATGGGACTCTATCTTTATTCTCGTACGATAAATTTTATTAATAAATATTCGATTCTTTCTTCAATTTGGATCGATTCACAACAACTCTTTCGATTTTTATTTATTATTTATAGAAATATAAATAAATAAAGATTCGGGTCGTCATTAATCATTTGAGATAGGATTTCAGTACATATACGTATGTATATAGGTTTATCCTTTCTGTAGTTTTGATATAAGGATTACGTTAATGTAATAACGTAAAGAAGTCAACCCCACTTGTTAGAACAGCTTCCATTGAGTCTCTGCACCTATCCTTTTTTTATTCTCGCTTTCTTCTGAACCCTTATTTGTTTTCGTAAA